GGAAGAATTGTCTTCGAAGATCAAATCAATATTTGCAAATTCATCTTCATCCAAAATGTCAATCCAGAGTCTAAAAGACTAAAAGAAATAAGTAAAAAAGTAAAAAGATTAACACTAAGACAAAGCCTAAATAGACTAAGAGATAAGACGAAATCCGACCTGTTCCTAAATATTTAATGCCCTCTCCACCAAAGAAACTTATAAGGCCAAAAGCGTTTGGAATTCCATCAATTCCTCGTCGATCAAAAAAATGAGTTAGTTCAGCAAATCTTCTTAGACCCCCAGCCAAAGATATTTGATAAAAAAAATCTATGTAACCACGATTATATGACCAATCATAAATGAGATTAATTATTTTTTCCCAGAGAGCTGTAGTATTATTATTATTACCACCCTTAACAAATGAATTTTGTAAGTTGAAATTTTTGAAAGATGAATAAATGGGCTTATATGAAAAAAACGCTATAAATATACCAAAAAAGGCTAGACTGACTGAAAAAATTCCATTTATAAAAAATTCATACCAATCTATAAAATTATTTTGATTCGGATGTAAAAGGTTTATAGACGGATTCAACAAATTTGATAATAGATCAAAATCAATTCCACTTTGATTATAAGGAATTCCTATAATTCCAACAAGACAAGTAAATAGTACTAATATAGACATGGAAAATAGCATAGTACTGTCCGATTCGGGGGGATAAAAAAACGTATTTTGAATTCCAAAACAAGCAATACTAATAAAAGGGCGTATCATTTTTTTTCCATTATCAAAAATTCGATAGGTTGTATTGAAAAAAAAGAAAATCCCCCTTTCATTATTATTTATTGATAATAATAAAGAAAACTTGTTTTTTTGAATTTCTTTTCCCCATGGAGATATTGAATAGCAGGAACCACTTTTTTGACCACTATAATTCTTAAAATGAACGTTTAAATGTCCCTCAAAAGTCAGTAAATAGATTCGAAACATATAAAATGCGGTTAATCCTGCTGTGAAAGAAGCTATAATTGCAAAAACTGGAGAATACAACCAACTATCGTTAAGAATTTGGTCTTTGGACCAAAAACAAGCGAGAGGTGGAATACCACAAAGAGAAAGCGTACCTATTAAAAAAGCAGTTTTTGTAATTGGTACATGCTTTTTCAACCCTCCCATAAGAACCATATTCTGACTTTTATCGGGAGAATATCCAACAATAGCTTCCATTGAATGAATAATAGATCCGGATCCTAAAAACAATAATGCTTTCGAATAAGCATGAGTAATCAAATGAAATAAAGCCGCCTGATACGATCCCATTCCTAAAGCTAACATCATATAACCCAGTTGGGACATCGTAGAATACGCCAAACTTCTTTTAATATCTTTTTGAGCAAGGGATAAAGTAGCTCCGAATAGTAGGGTTACTATACCTATCAAAGAAATCAAATTCATTATATGAGGTATAATTATAAAAAGAGGAAGGAGGCGAGCTACAAGAAAAATACCTGCTGCGACCATAGTAGCGGCATGTATAAGAGCCGAAATAGGAGTGGGACCTTCCATGGCATCGGGTAACCATACGTGAAGGGGGAATTGAGAAGACTTGGCAACTGCACCTGTAAATAAAAGCAAGGCACACAAAGTAAGAAATACAAAATGTACCTCATTATTATAAACTAATTTATTTACTATTTCGAATAAATCTCTAAATTCGAAACTACCCGTTATAGCATAAAGTCCCAAAATCCCTAATAATAAACCAAAATCGCCTACACGATTCGTTACAAAGGCTTTTTGACAAGCATTCGCCGCAATAGGTCGTGTGAACCAAAAACCTATTAATAGATAAGAAAACATTCCAACTAATTCCCAAAAAATATAAATTTGTATCAAATTCACACTAGTAACTAATCCCAACATGGAGGTAGTGAAAAAACTCATATAAGAAAAAAATCTCAAATATCCCTGATCATGATACATATAATTGTCACTATAAAAAAGAACCAGAATTCCAACCGTACTAATTAATATTACCATAATCGAAGCAAGCGAATCTATTAAGTAACCGAAGTCTAAAGAAAAATCATTATTAATTGTCCAAGACCATACATATTGATAGATAGAACTTTTATTTATTTGCTGAATAGATAGATAGACCGAAAGGAGCATAACTACATTTAGTAGAAAGATATTAGGAAAGGACCACATACGTCGAAGATTTTTTGTTGCCATTGGAAAAAGGATAAGTCCAACTCCTATTAACATAGGAATGGGAAGTGGAATGAGAGGTATAATCCATGAATAGGGATATGTATAGTCCATAAAAAAACCTTTTATCTTTTATTCTTATTTTATTCTGAATTATTCTTTCTCAACTCCTTCAAATATTCAGAGGAAGAAGGAAGTTAGAATAAATAGGATCAGGCTAATAGTGCAATCGAAAATGAAATAAAAATCAAAAATTAACTAAAAATACTAATACTATTTTTTCTTTATATTAATATATATAAATATATATTTATATATTTTTTTGAATTTTCGATTTTTCAAAATTTACTTTTATATATATAATTTTTATATAATTATATAATATACTAGAATTTTAGTAAAAATTTGACTAAAAAAAAAAATTGAAAAATAAATGAAATTGTTTGAACAATAAATGTCTTTCACATTCAACTAGATAAAAAAAGCATTTTTTCAAATTTATTTTTTCATGGCAGTTCCAAAAAAACGTACTTCTATATCAAAAAAACATATTCGTAAGAATATTTGGAAAATAAAAGCCTATTTTACAGCATTGAAGGCGTTTTCATTAGCGAAATCTATTTCTACGGATAATTCAAAAAGTTTTTTTGTGCAACAATCCAATAATCAAACTTATAATAAATAATAAAAAAATGGTATTTTTTTTATTGTAGTCTTTCCCGATGGGGATTCTTATTTTCCCCATCAAGCTACTTGAATTTCGAATAGCCATTTTAATAATTGAATTAATTTTAATAATTGAATTAATTAATAATTGAATTACTAAATAAGAATTGAATTATGGTAATATTTTGAAATGTTTCAATATGGAGTAAAACGAAAGGAATTTTTTTTCATTAATTTAATTAACTTTTTGAATTTCAATCTCGACAACTAAATAAAAAAAGCTTATTATTATTTCGCGTACGCCGCTATGGTGAAATCGGTAGACACGCTGCTCTTAGGAAGCAGTGCTAGAGCATCTCGGTTCGAGTCCGAGTGGCGGCAGGCTATCTTCGAAAAGAAAGACAATAAGTTCTATATATAATAAATGCAATTCCAGATTGGATTCCGTATCATTTTCTATACTTTTTTTATTTGAGAATTTTTATGATATTTTCCACCTTAGAACATATATTAACTCATATATCATTTTCGATCGTTTCAATTGTAATTACAATTTTTTTGATAATTTTATCCGTTGATGAAATCGTAGGACTATATTATTCGTCAGAAAAAGGCATTATAGCTACTTTTTTCTGTATAACGGGATTATTAATCACTCGTTGGATTTATTCGGGGCATTTCCCATTAAGTGATTTATATGAATCATTCATTTTTCTTTCATGGAGTTTCTCCCTTATTTCTATCGTTCCATATTTTAAAAAACATACCAATTATTTAAGCGCAATAACCTCGCCAAGTACAATTTTTCTACACGGCTTTACCACTTCAGGTCTTTTAACCGAAATACATCAATCTGTAATATTAGTACCCGCGCTTCAATCCCAGTGGTTAATGATGCACGTAAGTATGATGATATTGGGCTATGCAGCTCTTTTATGCGGATCATTATTATCAGTAGCTCTTTTAGTCATTTCATTTTCATTTCAAAAGATTTTTCAAAATTTCGTAAACGAGTCATTTTCATTTAACAAGATCCAATATATGGATGAAAAGCGGAATGTTTTAATAAACAACTTCTCTTGTTCGGCGAGAAATTATTACAGAGCTCAACTAATTCAACAATTAGATCAGTGGAGTTATCGTATTATTAGTCTAGGGTTTATCTTTTTAAACATCGGGATTCTTTCAGGATCAGTATGGGCTAATGAGGCATGGGGATCATATTGGAATTGGGACCCAAAAGAAACTTGGTCATTTATTACTTGGATTATATTTGCAATTTATTTACATACTCGAACAAATAAAAAAAAGTTCAAAAGTCTAAATTGCGCGATTGTGGCTTCTATGGGCTTTCTTATAATTTGGATATGCTATTTTTGGGTCAATTTATTAGGAATAGGGTTACATAGTTATGGTTCCTTTAATTTTCATTAACATGAAATCAAATTGAAAAAGATTCCTACAAATAGAAACAGAAAACATTCTCAAAAAAATGATAATAAAATCAAAATTTTAAATACTAAATTAGTAAATATTAAGTTAAAGAATATAAGAAAAAAAAACTCCATACTTCAGGGAAGATGTAGAGAACCATTTGAATCACTACACTAATTGATTCAAAAGGTTCTCACAAAATCCATCTAGTCAAAATTTCAATTCATTTTTACTTTCGTTAATTTTCATTTTTCATTGTAAAATTGCAAAACGAAAAAGAAAGAATAGGATTCTTAATTTTTTCTTCTTTTATTCATGAAAACGATCGATAAAAATATGTAGATATAATAGCTTCGACCTTCTCAACTGAGAGTGAGAGAATGAAATCCGGATAAATACCAATACCTATTATTGGGAGAAGAATAGAGATTAAAATAAATAATTCTCTCGGCCCAGAATCAAAAAAATAAGAGTTTTGCACATTCAAAATCTTGTATCCATAGAACATTTGACGTAACATCGATAATAAATAAATAGGAGTTAATATCATTCCAATTGCCATTAGAAGAGTAATTAGTATTTTTGGAATTAAAAAATATTGTTGGCTGGTAATTATTCCAAAAAAGACTATCAATTCGGCAACAAAACCACTCATGCCGGGTAATGCAAGGGAAGCCATTGATAAGATACTGAACAGTGTGAATATTTTTGGAAGGAAAATCGCCATTCCACCCATGTTGTCGAGATAAACAAGACGTATTCTATCATACGTCATTCCTGCCAAGAAAAAAAGAGCAGCACCAATAAATCCGTGAGAAATCATTTGTAAAAGGGCTCCATTGAGCCCCGTATCGGTTATCGCTCCAATTCCGATAATTATGAACCCCATATGAGATACGGAGGAATAGGCTATTCTTTTTTTTAAATTACGTTGACCAGGAGATGTTGAAGCTGCATAGATTATTTGTATTGCACCTACTATAATCAACCAGGGAGAAAATATAGAATGAGCATGGGGGAATAATTGCATATTGATCCGAACCAAACCATATGCTCCCATTTTTAATAAAATTCCAGCTAGAAGCATACAAGTACTGTAATGTGCCTCCCCGTGGGTGTCTGGTAACCATGTATGGAAGGGTATGATCGGTAATTTGACTGCAAAAGCAATAAAAAATCCAGTATAAAATAGTAATTCGAGTGCTACAGGATACGATTGGTTAGCTAATATTTCAAAATTTAATGTTGGTTCATTCGAACCATATAAGCCAATACCAAAAATGCCCATTAATAGAAAAATAGACCCCCCCGCAGTGTATAAAATGAATTTTGTAGCTGAATACAGACGTTTCTGTCCTCCCCATATCAATAGAAGTAAATAAACGGGAATTAATTCGAACTCCCACATGAGAAAAAAAAGTAAAAGATCGTGAGAAGAAAATGATCCTATTTGACCGCTGTACATTGCTAACATCAGGAAATGGAACAATCGGGAATCCCGAGTAACCGGCCAGGCTGCTAAAGTAGCTAAAGTGGTTATAAATCCCGTCAGTAAAATGGTTCCTATAGAAAGCCCATCTATTCCCAATCTCCAGTTAAAATCAAAAAAATTAATCCATTTATAATCCTCTGCTAGTTGATTTAATGGATCGGTCAATTGGAAATGATAACAGAATGTATAGGTCGTTAAAAGGAGTTCAAAAATAGAAATGGATATGGTATACCACCTTATTACCTTATTTCCTCTATGAGGTAGAAAGAAAATTAAAGAACCCGCTAATATTGGTAAACCTACAATTATTGTTAACCAAGGAAAATAATTCGTGGTAAAGACAAGATAGAATTATACCCCAAAACCCGTTCTTTTTCGAGAACGGGTTTTTTTGTCGATAAAAAAAAATCAATTGTATTTAAAAAAAAAATTGAAAATTCAGTTTGTTTAAAGTAGTTTTTTCTGAAACTTGTTATATTAATAAGCTAGACCCATGCTTCGAGTTGTTTCATGCCATAAATAAACCCTCACGCTCAAAAAATCCGTTGGGCAAGCGGATTCACATCTCTTACAACCAACACAGTCCTCCGTTCGTGGAGCAGAAGCAATTTGCTTAGCCTTACATCCATCCCAAGGAATCATTTCTAATACATCGGTTGGGCAGGCTCGGACACACTGAGTACATCCTATACATGTATCATAAATCTTTACTGAATGTGACATTGGATCTCTCATTTTTTGAATATCATAAATCTTCGATTTAGTAAACTTATATATAAATCATATATTTATATACCAGATGAATCAATGATTTTATCATTATTTTAATAATCAATCGAATTATGGATCGCGACTCCTGGGTTGGCTAAGATACTTTGATTTCTTACATTTTTACATTTAGTATTAAATAATTGATGAATATTCGAATTTTTTAAATAAATGAAATTAGTAGTACTTAATTACTTAATTTATTCAATTTACTTATTTATTCAATAAATTCGATTGATTGATACGAGTTGATTTTCTATTATGATAAATTGATGAAACAATAGCTAACCCAATAGCCGCTTCGGCTGCGGCAATAGCTATAACAAAAATAGAGAAAATATCTCCTTGTAATTGTCGACTATCAAACAAATCTGAAAATGTTACGAAATTTATATTAACTGCATTCAGGATAAGTTCCAAACACATAAGAGCCCTAACCATATTTCGACTCGTGATCAATCCATAGATACCAATCGAAAATAAATAGGCACTCAAAACAAGTGCATGTTCGAGTATCATTGATCAGCTCCTTATCAATTTTGAATCATTTCGTCATGAACAATAAACCAAGGCTTTCGCTTAACTATAATAGAACAAGTAGAAAAAAAGAATATATTCTTTTTTTTTTCTACGATAGAAAAAGATCGATATTGAAATAGAATTCAAAAATGAAAGCTAAATGGATTTGATAAGAGCGAGAAAATTTCAATTTCGATTGTTCTTAATAGTTAGAAAGATTTTTCATTGACGGGCAACAACAATTGCACCTATCAAAGCAACTAAAAGAATTATTGAAATGAGTTCAAATGGAAGAAAAAAATCCGTTGATAAATGAATTCCAATTTGTTGACTATTCCCTATCAAATCTTGTTCGATAATTTGGTTTGATTTTGTCGTCCAAATAATTCCGTACCAAGACGTATCGAGAATTGTGGTAATTATGGCGATGAAAATACTTGTACAAACCAACGAAGTAATCCCATTCCCAACAGTCCAAAGTTCAAAATCTTTATAATATTCTGAACCATTCATGAACATGACAGCAAATAAAATTAAAACGTTTATAGCTCCGACATAAATAAGGAGCTGTGCAGCCGCTACAAAATGAGAGTTTGATAAAATATAAAATAACGATATGCAAACAAGAACCAATCCCAATGCAAAAGCCGAATAAATTGGATTGGTAAGTAATACCACTCCTATACCTCCTAATAGAAGACCTGATCCCAGAAAAACTAAAAGAAAATCATGTATTGGTCCAGGCAAATCCATTCTATATACAAGATAAAAAAATTGAAATGTTTTTCATGATTTTATTGACCTGACCAGGAAATTTTTTCTTTTTTTATGATATGCTCCTAATTGAATTCAATTAAAATGGAATGGTGTTTCTAATGGATTTGAATTACGTCTAGGTCCCAATTACTATACCAATATCTTGTTCCCCCTTACGCCAAACCAAGTAGAAAAGTTAGCTGGAAACTATTTCTAAATAAATAGAGAGATTATTAAATTCTATTTTCAATCCAAATTGATTTGCACTTCTCACTAACTAATCAACAATTAATTGCAATTTCGAGTTCTAGTGAGCAAAAAAAAAAAAAAAAAATAAGGAACGATTCCTTTCAATTAGATAAAATTGAACCTGACTATACATTACTATAGTAATTACTCTTTAATCATTCTTTAATCATGAAATGCATTTTTTATTTGAGGATAATTCAAAATTGTTCGAATTGTATAATCGTTAATTACTGACATCGGTAACCGACCTAATGCGATTTGATTATAATTCAATTCGTGACGATCATAAGCAGAAAGCTCATATTCTTCAGTCATTGATAAACAATTTGTTGGACAATACTCAACGCAATTTCCACAAAATATACAAATTCCGAAATCAATACTGTAATTAAGCAAGCGTTTTTTTCGCATACCGGTTTCCAATTTCCAATCAACAACGGGTAGATCTATAGGACATACACGAACACATACTTCACAAGCTATGCATTTATCAAATTCAAAATGGATTCGTCCGCGGAAACGCTCCGATGTAATTAACTTTTCATAAGGATATTGAATAGTTACAGGTAAACGATTTGCATGGGATAAGGTAATGATGAATCCTTGACCAATGTACCTTGCCGCCCGTATTGCTTGTTGGCCATAATTTATGAACCCAGTTACCATCGGGAACATATTGTAAAGATCTATAAATAATCTTATGTTTGTTTCTTTCTCTTGTTTGATGAGAAGTGAGAAATATAGAATATCATATTCTTTTTTTGTTTAGAGTGAAAGGAGTTGAGAAGAGGTTGTTAATAATAAATTACCAAGAGAAATGGGTAAAAGAAATTTCCATCCAAGATTTAATAGTTGGTCCATTCTTAGTCTCGGTAGAGTCCATCTTGTTGTGATAGAAATGAACACGAACAAATAAGTTTTAGCTAAAGTAATAAAAATACCAATAGTCATTCTAAAGACCCTACCTACTTTATTTATTTCAACTCGATCAGAAAAAAATACGGACGGAATAAAGATATTCCAACCACCCAAGTACAGAATTGTTACAAATAACGACGAAACTAATAGATTGAGATAGGAAGCAACATAAAATAATCCAAATTTGATACCCGAATATTCGGTTTGATAACCTGCTACTAATTCTTCCTCTGCTTCGGGTAAATCAAAAGGCAATCTCTCACATTCTGCTAGGGAAGAAATTAGAAAAATGATAAACCCTATAGGTTGACGCCACAAATTCCATCCTAAAAACCCATATTTGGATTGCGCCTCAACTATATCAACTGTACTTGAACTATTAGATAATAATAGTCGGTGGGAACATCACTGTTCCCATCGCTAGTCCAGAACCGTACATGAGATTTTCACCTCATACGGCTCCTTGACGGCCATCAAGAAATCTAAGGACCGGGTTGATATTTTTTATCGTGATAGATTTTATTTGGGGTCAAAATATAGATAGAATCAACACCCGCCGGAAGGTCAAAAATTAGACCGATGAAATTCTGTATGTCAGAATGATATAGATATAATAATTCAAAAAGCACTTATGAATTAATCTCGTCCTTTAATAATTTGAATTTTTCTTTGTTGAGTAATAACTTTTTAATAAAATACTCTTTCTATGAATATCAATAGCCATCTTTTTTTGATTATTATGAAAAAAAATCAGAGATTAGATGAGTGTCTTAATAATGCAGGCTATTTAGTGATCTCTATGAATTTTCGTTCCTATTCTTCTTTCAAAGAGGGAGTTCAAAACAAGAAAAGATTATTTCGTTTCGGATAGTCGTTTTTTAATCTGTGAGTAGGAGCATACTCTGGATTGCAATCGTGAGGAGTACTGCTTGATTATTTCTACAAATTGAAAGCCCCAATTATTGTTCTTTTTATGTTATCCAAAGATTTTCGTTTTGAAAATTGACATAAAAATTTCTATTACTAATCTTTTATGTATTTTTGTGTTCCTAACCATCCACTCATTTTTGTCGAACCCTCCGTTCTAGTAATACATATAAAGAATAGTGAAAACTATATACGGTTGATCTTTTGAGCCCGCTTCAAGCCAGGATGACTAATCACTAATCAACCAATCCATGGGGTAAAGGGTAAAAAGTCTTGCTTATATTAAATTGACTTTATTTTTCGTTCTTGTACTTAGGAGATGAGACTCAATCTTGTTACTGCTAATTTAGAAGCTGTTTTTTTTTCACTCATATAACTATCTGATTTAGTTAATTTAACCTGAATGATGAATAAAAAAGTGAAGATACCTATTCAACTTCTTTACTTACAAAAAAGAATTCAAGAAAAGGTTATAACGACACACACGTAGAGATATTGATAACACACAAAGAGTCAACGGTATTTCATAACTAATCGATTGAGCAGCGGCTCGTAGACCACCTAAAAAGGAATATTTGTTGTTTGATCCATATCCTGACATAAGAAGTCCAATCGGAACAATACTTGAAAAGGCAATCCATAAAAAAACACCGATATTGAGATCGGATAAAACAAGTTGATAGCTAAAAGGAATTACTGAATAACTTACGAAAATGGATATAACTGCTATGGATGGTCCGATAATGAATAAACGACCATCTCCTCTAGACGGAAGAAGGTTTTCTTTGAAAATAAGTTTTGTTCCATCTGCTAACGCTTGAAGAATTCCCAACGGACCGGCGTATTCCGGTCCAATACGTTGTTGTATTCCGGCGGATATTTCTCTTTCTAACCACACAATTACAAGTACACCTATTGTGATTCCCAATACAAGAATCAAAATAGGTAAAAGCATCCCTATGATCCCATAGATCTCTTTTAAAGATTCTAATCTAGAAAAAGAGTGGATATCTTGTACTTCTCTTGTATCAATTATCATTTCAACGATCAACTTCTCCCATAATGATATCTATGCTACCTAGTATTGTCATAATATCCGCCAATTTCATTCTTTTAACTAACTGAGGAAAAATTTGCAAATTGATAAAACCGGGGGGACGAATTTTCCATCTCCAAGGAAAACCACTCTGATCCCCTATTAAATAAATTCCCAATTCCCCTTTTGGGGCTTCAACTCTTACATAAAGCTCTTGCTTCGGTAATTCAAAAGTAGGAGAGGTTTTTTTACTAATGAAGCGATAGTCAAAATCATTCCATTCTGGATCCCGTTCTCTATCAAAGCAACGTATTTCTAAATTCTCATAAGGACCGCCTGGAATTCCTTCGAGGGCCTGTTGAACAATTTTGATAGATTCCTTCATTTCACTGATTCGGACTAAATAACGCGCTAATGAATCTCCTTCTTTTTGCCAATTGATTTCCCAATCGAATTCGTCATAACATTCATAATGATCGACTTTACGAAGATCCCATTGAATTCCACAAGCTCGTAACATCGGTCCGGATAAACCCCAATTTATTGCTTCTTCTGCACCAATAATACCTACACCCTCAACTCGTTCTAAAAAAATGGGATTTCGCGTAATAAGTTTTTGGTATTCAGAAACAGCGGTTAAAAAATAATCACAGAAATCCAAACATTTATCTATCCATCCATAAGGGAGATCGGCCCCTACTCCTCCGATACGAAAATAATTGTGCATCATTCTCATACCGGTGGCAGCTTCAAATAGATCATATACTAATTCTCTTTCTCTGAAAATATAGAAAAAGGGAGTCTGTGCACCAATATCTGCCATAAAGGGGCCAAGCCATAACAGATGAGAAGCTATACGACTCAATTCTAACATAATCACTCTGATATAACTGGCTCTTTTAGGTACTTGAATATTCACCATCTGCTCGGGTCCATTTATGGTTATTGCTTCTGTAAACATAGTAGCTAAATAATCCCAACGTGTTACATAAGGCAAATATTGTATAACTGTTCGGTTTTCGGCAATTTTTTCCATCCCTCTGTGCAGATAACCCAATATTGGCTCACAATCAATAACATCTTCGCCATCTAGAGTAAGAATAAGACGAAGAACACCATGCATTGATGGGTGATGAGGTCCCATATTGACTATCATATGTTCTTTTCTTTTAGTTGTTCCATTCATAGTTTATTCCTCGATTCATTCTTTTATGAACTGCTTAAAACAAAAAGAAGTTCGTCTAAATTCTAGATAAAAAAAATTCAATAAAAATAAAATAAACAATTTTCATTGTTTTTTTTAATGAAAAAATTAACGCGTTTTTGATTCCCGAATATCCAGTTGATTCATTAATTCTTTATAAGAAACTCTTTTGTTATTTGACAAATAAGACAACAGCCGTTGTCGTTTTCCTAAGATTTTCCGTAGACCCCGCTGCGATAAATAGTCTTTTCTGTGAAATTCCAAATGTGAAGTAAGCCTTTTTATTTTATTGGTGAAATGAAAGACTTGAAATTCAATAGATCCCCGATTTTCTTCTGCTGAAATAACCGAAATAACTTTCTTTTTTACCATAAGATAAAATCTACTCTTTTTTCCTTTTTAAAATTCAAAAATCCATTTAACCGATCAGTAAAAATAATCCTATTCATTTTCTCATTTTAATTAAGTATTAAGTAAAAAAAAAAAATAGATATTTATACAGATAAAAGAGAACATCTTTTTGACCTATTCCTATTTGATCTAATCGAATATCTAATTATTTATCTAATGGATATAGATACATGCATTGATGTATCGTATTGGAATGGAAATGTAAGACAAGGAATGTGTACAACCCCCGGTTTCATATAATAAATACAGACCTGAAAGATATATATGAGATGAGAAATGCATCATTCACGAATTTTCAACGGGAGATACATATATACATATATATCCTTAACAGACTAAAACGGCTTCCATTATTGGTATCAAACCAATATCGATTCATACAAGATAAATCTTCTAATCGATAAGTAGGCCAAAGAAAGGATTTTAATTGAATTAGTTCAATTTTATCCCTATAAAAATTTTGACTTTTATCCAAAACTTGATCATAGTTTTTTACGTTATTGCAAAATACTGAATTGTTCGAAATAAGATTTCTATTCCTAGAATTGAAACAAATTCGAATTATTAATTCCCTACGCCATTTAGTGGAAAAAATACGTTCAGGAATAACTAAACCATAATCTCGATTTTCAGTTATTCTTTGATTTGGATGTCTTACAATATAATTAGTGTAATTGTTTCGATCAATATAGTGTTTTTCTCGGTAACTTTGATTAAGTTGGTACTCACTCTTATGAACCAATGAAACATTTAGAGTTTGATACATCAAAAATTGACCGTCGTTTTTTAGAGACAAACGCACAGGTTCGATAATTAATATTCTTTTTTTCATCAATTCTCTAAGAGTAAAATCTTTTTGAATCATCAGAATATCTAGACTTGTTTCTCCACCTTGTATAGAGGATATAGCAATTTCTTTTGGATTTACCAATCTAAGCAAGAGACAATATACTTTAATATTATTTGTTATTTTTTGATTTAAAAAATTATTCCATCTCAATTGAAAACGTAAATACCTTTTTAAGACAAAATCAAGTTCTGCTTCCGTGTTGCTCTTATATTGTTTTCTCTTTTTACGTTTTTTCCTATCTGAGCCTGCAGAATCTTCTTCAATAGCTTTTTCTTGAGTTGAGAAAATTGATTCAAGAGTTTCTTTATTTTGTATATTTAATTCAACATTGTTTTTACCTAGGGATTCTTTTTTGTCTTGATTCTTATTTTCTAATTTAATAGATTTATTTTCATTGGATAATTTGGATAATTTTAAGGGATTCTCTTTTTGATTTTTAGTAATGTTTTTATTTTCACTAACAGTTTCATTTAAATTGAAAAGAAGTTCTTTGGCCGGGATTATCCAGGGGTTCATTTTATATGTATTATAAAGAAGCACAAATTCGCCAAAGAACCAAAGTTTTAGATTCGAAATCGAACGCCTTAGTATTTCTTCATTCATTCCCATCCAATCAAAAAGGCTTTTTTTTTTTTTTGAAATCTTGATTTTCTGATCTTTATCAATTTGAAGATAAACAAGGTCTTTTTTATCAATTTTACCAACTATTGGATAATTATTGACTTTAGTGTTAGTATTTGTATTATTATTGAAGTTGATATTGGTATCGATAGCGATCCAGGAATGAATATCCCCTTTCTTTCTAAAGCACAAATAGAGAATTTTCCAATCCAAAGATTTTTTATCTGGAAATTTATCTAGAGTCATATTTTTGTTCTGTCCCAAATTATTATATATATAATTATATATAGGGATAATACGCTCTGACATATCAACTAAGGCACTTTTCTTTATGTTGTATATATTGGAATTATACCAACTTTCTTGCGAATTATTTATCCATAATGGTGATACAGAAATATATGAATCCTTTCTATCGTCATAATTAATGGATTGATATGAGAAAAGTGCATATTTATAGTATTTTTGAAAATTAATAGTATATTTTTCATTGGAGAAGGAATTCGATTCAAAATTAATTAATTTTTTGTAAAAAATGAATTGGTCTTTTTCATCTGAATGACTTTTTTGAAAATCTTTATTTTCGGTCATAATAGATCTTTGATTCACTCTGTTTCGCCATTTGTGTGGTACTAATCGATACCATTGAATCCGTGATAATTCATATTGATAATACTTACTTAAAGAGTTTTTCCATTCAACAATTGTGTAATTAAAAAGATTTTGATGCCCTAATTCCAAATTAAGTATTCCTTCTGTTTCTAAATAATCCTTTATTTCTTTCTTAAGAAAAAGAGATGTTTCCTTATATTGAAGAAGATCTCTATAAATTTGAGTTTTATATATTTGGTAAAATACATACGCTTGTGAAAAGTAGGATAAGTTGTTCAAATTTTTTGAATTCTTTTTAGTAATATCAAAAAACCGTTTTTTGAGAGTCCAAATAATGTGA